ACCAATTTATTATTACAATTAGTTATTGTGGGGGACCCACTAAGGTCCTTGTTCACTGGAAATGGAAGGTCAAAATGATTAAATGAAATGATTCAGATTCATCGCGCCTATCGAAGAATTTCTATGTTTGAATCGAGGGTTCTTAAAATAAGACTTATCTGATCTTATAAATTGTTAGAATTTCTTTTTTTAGTGAATAAATCCTGAATGTTTATGGGACAGTATTCAAATTAAAGATCTCATCGAAAACTTACAGCAGCTTGCCAAACAAGGGCTAAGAGAAAAAAGAGCACAGGTATGACTGGCATAAAATCTATGATTGGATTGAAAAAAGCGTAAGCCTCGGGTAATTTAGCAAAGAAAAAACTACTCGAATGAAGGGCAGAATTAAGACAGATACTGATCAAACTAAAGATATTAAGCATAACAAAACATTTCATTCTTGAGGATAAATTGTATTTTGATTGAGTTATCGATATAAGGGAAAAATTAAGAAAGTGAAAAAAAAATCCTGCTTTTTTTGACGCACCCAATCAAAAATCCTTACATTCTCACACGAAAATAGAAGGAACCATACTTTCATACAATATCTTAATTGAATTCTATATAATGATCAACAAATTCAATTTAATTTTACAACTACACGTGTCAAATCCTAGCAACAATCTAATGGATTGCATTCATAGTGGGGTGGGAATTGACGAACGACCAATACCGATATTAGTGTTTATTAGCGTTGCATAAAAAGAAAAATGGGGCGTAGCCAAGTGGTAAGGCAGCGGGTTTTGGTCCCGCCATTCGGAGGTTCGAATCCTTCCGTCCCAGAGCATCCCGGTTTTATCATAATATAGTTAAAGAATGTTCTTAATAATTTTCTAAATCTTCTATTTGTGATTGAGGTAAGATGGGAACGGGGATGAATGTATAATATAATTCAAAAAAAGAATGGGCTCTTCCGCGTATGCATGTCTGGCTCATAGTCATATTGAAGTTACTTAGATAAACCTTACGTCCTATATTTATTTAGATTTAATTTGTTTTATTTCACTTTGCTGCATTCTTAATCGAAATGTGAAAGAAAAACCTCTATAATTCCCCAACTTCCTTATGTTACTTTATATATTTCTTATTTAAAAATAGGGTGAATTCCCTCTTGATCCCGAATTCTAAAATGTTTCATTCAGAAAATAGGGGGTTAACAAAATAGAATCCTGAGACTTCTCCAGATAAATATCCACCCGTACCTTATAGAATAAAATATAGATTACATTACTATGTTCCGATTGGGCCAATGACTATTCATGATTCCATATTGAATCAATTCCATACCGGTTCCAATTGAGAGGAATGTTATGGTAAAACTTCGTTTAAAACGATGTGGTAGAAAGCAACGTGCGACTTGAAGGACATGATCGGTTGTGGATTTTTGTATCCATCATTTTTATATAAGGTGCTTTTTACTCGACATAATTTGTTCTGTTCTACTATAACTCCTATTTAGTTTTAGTTCTGTTGTAAGTAAATAGTACACAGTGGAGCTCGAGAAGAAATGATTGATTCATTTCTCAGAGGCAAGGATCTAGGGTTAGTGTCAATCAATAAGTTGTTTCAACTTCGTAAGTATATCTTTGATATAGAAATTGAAAGGATCCAATTCCTATAAAAGTGACTTTTGGATTAAAAATTTTTATTGGAATTGAGAAAAACTATTTTGATCAAAAGTGTATCACATGGGAATCAATCGTTCGTATGATTCTTCGATAGAAAGAAATAAAAAAAAAGGTATGTTGCTGCCTTTTTGAAACGATTAAGGATCACCGAAGTAATGTCTAAACCCAATGATTCAAAACAAAGATAAAGGATCTCGTAACAAGAAAACGCCCTTTCAATTGTCTCAACAATTCAATTGGAGCCAAATCAAATTAAAGAATCAAAAAATTTGATTAGAAACGAGACAAAAAGAGGTTTAGAGACAGCTCAATAAACGAAATGCCAAGGCTCTAAGGAGTTTCCTTTTAACTCTTTGAGAATTATCCAACTTGAGTTATAAGTACGAATGATTTTTGGGGAAAAGCGGGAAGGAAGAAGAATAAACGAATCAAATCATAGTCTAATTTATTTGATTTGAGGATTTTAGAGATCTATTTGTCACTCTATTCTATCACTCTATAATAGAAAGAGACATAAATTCTAAATCTATAGAAATTCATTCTTTATAGAGCCGTACGAGGATAAAACCTCCTATACGTTTCTAAGGGGGGCATTGTTCATCTACATCTATCCCAATGAGCTATCTATCGAATCGTTGCAATTGATGTTCGATCTCGAAGAGAAGGAAGGGATCTTCAGAAAGTGGGTTTTTACGATCCGATAAAGAGTCAAACTTATTTAAACGTTCCCGCTATTCTATATTTCCTTGAAAAAGGCGCTCAACCTACAGGAACCGTTCATGATATTTCAAAGAAGGCAGAGATTTTTAAGTAACCTCGCGTTAATTTAATTAAAAATTAAACGAAATAAAAGTATTGAAATAGAAAAAAAAAAAAAAATAATTAACGACAAAAAGATTTTCTATGTGATATGGGAGGGATAGAAAAAAGATCGAGTGAGTAGATGAACTAAGAGAATCCCTAAAATTATAGGATTCTCCTCAATCCGGTGGTTGAAACTCCACAAAAAAAGAAAAAAGTCTAGCCTGCTTATTGTACCTTGACGGATATTGAATAAACTCACGATTTTCTTCTTATCCTTAGTTATTTCTTTTATCCACTATTCACCCAAACTTTTTATTATCTATGTAGTGCCAATCCAACACAAGTCTTTTTTTTTTTTTTCTTGACGTTCATATTGACAATAGTGTATGGAATAAATATAATTCCATCGTGGATAAATAGATCTATTTATCTCCGACCCCCAAAAAAAAGTTTTCTTTTTTCTTTTACTTATAGAAATCTAAAATTTTTCTTTTTTTTTTTTTCTTGTGTTTCTAGTTTAATGTTTTGATGGGGTCGCGCAATCCAATCTCGTTATTTTGATTCCGATCGTATCTACACACCAAAATTACATTAATTCGGGTTGCTAACTCAACGGTAGAGTACTCGGCTTTTAAGTGCGGCTAGAATCTTTTACACATTTGGATGAAGGAACGAATTCGTCCATACCGTTGGTAGAGTTTGTAAGACCACGACTGATCCTGAAAGGGAACGAATGGAAAAAACAGCATGTCGTATCAATGAAGAACTCTAAGAGTACTTCCTCCTTACCGGATCAGTACAAAATTTTTTGAATTCTTAGATCGGTACAAAAATAGAAATTACTAGTGGGTCGAGTAAATAAATGGATAGAGCCATAGGGCTCCAATTATAGGGAAACAAAAAGCAACGAGCTTCTGTTCTTAAATTCGAATGATTTCCCGGTCTAATTAGACGTTAAAAATGTATTAGTACCTGATGTGGAAAAAGGTTCTCCCATAACCATACTAAGTGGATTCTCTATTTTTTTTATGAATCCTAATTATTAACTATATCCCTCTTCTAGAGTGGAGGCGAATGTGTAGAGGAAACGGTATATTGATAAACAGAATTGATTCTAAAGTCAAAAGAGCGATCGGGTTGCAAAAATAAAGGGTTTCTAACAATTTCCATATCCTAATAACAAACACAAAGCAATTGGATGGAAAAAGGGGGAATCCGTTGATTAGCTTATCTGTCTCCAGGGTTTTTCTTTTTTTTTTTTTTACTATATACCTTGTTTTGACTGTATCGCACTATGTATCATTTGATATGATAGCCCAAGAAATCCCCTGCCCTTGGTTAAAATCTATTTTAAAATGGAAGAGTTACAAGGATATTTAGCAATAGATAGATCTCGACAACAAGACTTCCTATATCCACTTCTATTTCAGGAGTATATTTATGCACTTGCTCATGATCATGGTTTAAATGGATCGATTCTTTATGATTCTATCGATAATTTAGGTTATGACAATAAATTCAGTTCACTGATTGTGAAACGTTTAATTACTCGAATGTATCAACAGAAGCCTTTGGTTATTTTTGATAATGATTCTCAACAACATAAATTTGTGGATCATAAGAATCATTTTTATTCTCAAATGATATCAGAGGGCTGTGCAATCATTGTGGAAATTCCATTTTCACTGCAATTAATATCTTCCCTAGAAGGGAAAAAAGAAATAGCAAAATCTAAAAATTTACGATCAATTCATTCAGCATTTCCCTTTTTAGAGGATAAATTATCGCATTTAAATCATGTCTTAGATATACTAATACCCCACCCCATCCATCTGGAACTTTTGATTCAACCCCTTCGCTGTTGGATACAAGATATCCCCGCTTTGCATTTATTGCGATTCTTTCTTTACGAGTTTCAGAATTGGAATAATCTTATTACTCAAAAACAGAAATATATTTCTGTTTTTTCAAACGAGAATCGAAGATTATTCTTGTTCCTATATAATTTTCATGTATATGAATGCGAAGCGATATTCCCCTTTCTCCGTAAACAATCTGCTCATTTACGATCAACATCTTCTAGCGCCTTTCTTGAGAGAACACATTTTTTTGGAAAAATAGAACATTTTTTGGTAGTTTTTCGTAATGATTTTCACACCATCCTCTGGGTTTTCAAGGACCTTTTCATACATTATGTCAGATATCAAGGAAAAGCTATTCTGGCTTTAAAGGGAACTCCTCTTCTGATGAATAAATGGAAGTATTACCTTATAAATCTCTGGCAATATAATTTCGACTTGTGGTCTCAACCAGATAGGATTCATATAAACCAATTATACAACCATTCCCTCGATTTTTTGGGCCATCTTTCAAGTGTACGACTAAAGCCTTCTGTGGTTAGGAGTCAAATGTTAGAAAATTCATTTATTATAGATATTGCTATAAAAAAGTTTTATACTATAGTCCCAATAATTACTTTGATTGGATCATTGGCTAACTCGAAATTTTGTAACGCATCAGGGCATC